ATGATCCATCTTATGATAGTTCCATGTATGATAAAAAAGATAGTTGGAAGAATCACATGACTAATTGCATTGACAGTTTTCTTCATTCTCAAATTGATATTGAGAATATATCAAAATTAATTGATAGTGATAACCAAAGTGATACTTATATTTATAGATGGATTTGTTGTGATGAAAGTGAAAACAATAGTGAAAGCGAGATTTCTTCCAGTATGATAATCACTAGCAAGACAAATGGTGATTTCACTTTAAAAGAAGTTTCTAATGATTCCGATGTAACTCAAAAATACAGTCATTTATGGGTTCAATGCGAAAATTGTTATGGCTTAAATTATAAGAGATTTTTTAAGTCAAAAATGAATATTTGTGAACAATGCGGAACTCATTTGAAAATGAGTAGTTCAGATACAATCGAACTTTTGATGGATCCAGGTACTTGGGATCCAATGGATGAAGACATGGGATCTCTGGATCCCATTGAATTTCATTTGGACGAGGAACTTTATAAAGATCGTATTGATTCTTATCAAATAAAGACAGGATTAACGGAGGCTGTTCAAACGGGCATAGGTAAACTAAATGGTATTCCCATAGCAATGGGAGTGATGGATTTTCAGTTTATGGGGGGTAGTATGGGATCCGTAGTCGGGGAGAAAATAACTCGTTTGATCGAGTATGCATCCCATCAATTTCTACCTCTTCTTTTAGTGTGTGCTTCTGGAGGGGCACGCATGCAAGAAGGAAGTTTAAGCTTGATGCAAATGGCTAAAATATCTGCATCTTTATATGATTTTCAATCTAATAAAAGGTTATTTTATATATCCATCCTTACTTCTCCTACGACTGGTGGGGTGACAGCGAGTTTTGGTATGTTGGGGGATATAATTATTGCCGAACCCAATTCCTACATTGCATTTGCAGGTAAAAGAGTCATCGAACAAACATTAAATAAGACAGTACCCGATGGTTCACAATTGGCTGAATATTTATTCCATAAGGGTTTATTCGATTCAATCATACCACGTACTCTTTTAAAAAGTGTTCTGAGTGAATTATTTCAGCTCCATGCTTTCATGCCTTTGAATAAAAAGAATACAAAATAAAATAAAGTCGAAAATGAGTTAGTTAAATTCTTTGCACTGATAGACAATACTCACTTTTAAGATACACAGGTTCATTATAGGATATAGGAATTAGATCAATTTTATAATCAATCTATATTTGAATTTGACTTTTGATATGTCCTTCTTTTGAACTATAAACAAACAGCCGGTACTCACACTATGACAATTCTAAATTTACCTTCTATTTTTGTTCCTTTAGTGGGCCTAGTTTTTCCGTCAATTGCAATGGTTTCTTTATTTCTTCATGTTCAAAACAACAATATTGTTTAGACTCCATGGTGTCAATCTCATTCATTTTTTTAAATATCTAGTTTTAGACTTGGATTGCACAAATATTTAGTGTAATATGAAAATGAAATTCATTTGGTTTATTTTCTCCATTCTAATAAAATGCTAACAAAAAGTAGATCTTGTATGAATTGGCGATCAGACCTTATATGGATAGAACTTATAAAAGGTTCCCGAAAAAAAAGTAATTTATTTTGGGCCTTGATCCTTTTTTTCGGTTCATTAGGATTCTTATTGGTTGGAACTTCCAGTTATCTTGGTAGGAATTTGATATATTTATTTCCGTATCAGCAAATAACATTTTTTCCACAAGGGATCGTAATGTCTTTCTATGGGATTGCGGGTCTGTTTATTAGTTTCTATTTGTGGTGCACAATATCATGGAATGTGGGTAGTGGTTATGATCGATTCGATATAAAAAAAGGAATCGTGTGTTTTTTTCGTTGGGGATTTCCTGGAAAAAAGCGTCGCATCTTATTCCGATTCCTTATGAAAGATATTCAGTCCATCCGAATTGAAGTGAAAGAGGGGCTTTTGACTCGTCGTACTCTTTTCCTTTATATGGAATTGAGAGGTCAAGTGGCAATTCCCTTTTTTATTCGTACAGATGAGAATTTGACTCCACGGGAAATTGAACAAAAAGCCGCCGAATTGGCCTATTTCTTAGGTGTTCCAATCAAAATGAACTGAAAATTTTTTTTCCTTTTTGAAAGTAAGGAATCTCATTTTTTCTATCATATAAATCATCACTCACTGATTTTTTTTAGAGCGCTCATTCGAACGAACTAAAGCTATTCTTGTATAATAGAAATCCACTTAGCATTCAGTAAAAAATCGAAAAAAAAAAGATTCATCCCATAAATAAATAAACATTTTGGAATCAATAAATTTTCCTTCTTTTTTTTATATTCAATGAATAAAAAGAATTACAAAATATGCTTTTCCAGCCATCATTACGTATTTTTATTTCATTCAAAAATACTCTTCTATTTCTTTTTATTAATTTATTTCTATTTTCTTTCAAGATTCTTTCAAGATTCAAAGACAAATTGTTGAATCACAAAAAAAACAGGGTATTTTTCATAGGCTTTACCTTTAGATGTAAATATAAGACTTGATCAAAATATTAGATCATAGGAGAGAGTCAAATAAGGAGTAGGTGGGTTCATTAACAAAATTCACATATGAAAGATGGAAAAAAAACTTTTATTCACATTCTATATCTTGTATCGATTTTTGTATTTTTGCCCTGGTGGATCTCTATCTTTTTTAATAAATGTCTTGAATATTGGGTTCTCAATTGGTGGAATACAAGACAATTCAAAAATTTTTTGAATGAGATTCAAGAATTGAGTATTCTAGAAAAATTTATAGAATTGGAGGATTTCCTCCTGTTGGAGGAAATGATAAAGGAAGATCCGAAAACACCTCTACAAAAACTTCATATCGGAATCTACAAAGAAACGATTCAATTGATAAAGATGCATAATGCGGATCATATTCATGCAATTTTACACTTCTCAACAAACATCATTTCTTTCGTTATTTTAATTGGTTATTCCATTTTTCTGGGGAATGAGAATGAAAAATTTTTCATTATTCACTCTTGGGTTCAGGAATTACTATATAACTTAAACGACACAATCAAAGCGTTTTCTATTCTTTTAGTCACGGATTTATGTATCGGATTCCATTCAACCCATGGTTGGGAACTGATGATTGGCTCTGTATACAAAGATTTTGGATTTGTTCATAATGATCAAATTCTATCTGGTCTTGTTTCCACTTTTCCAGTTATTTTAGATACAATTTTTAAATATTGGATATTTCATTATTTAAATCGTGTATCCCCGTCACTTGTAGTGATTTATCACTCCATGAATGACTGAAAAACGATTCAATTAAGTTTTATAAGACAATGATCATGTTTTTTCTTTTCATTTTTTGACATCAAGAAAGCCTTCTAACAAAAAGAGTGCTTAATATTTTTTCTAGTTTTATTTGTACATATTTAGGTAATTATACAAAATAAGGGCCTACCCCATTTTTTATTGTAGAAATTGTCGGGATCATTGAACCATGCAAACAAATACCTTTTCTTGGATAACAAATAAAATTCCTCGATCTTTTTCCGTATTGCTAATTATTCTTCTAATTTTTCTTAATATTATAATTAGTCAGGCATCTATTTCAAATGCATATCCCATTTTTGCACAGAATAGTTATGAAAATCCACGAGAATCAACTGGTCGTATAGTATGTGCCAATTGCCATTTAGCTAATAAACCTGTTGATATTGAGGTTCCACAAGCAGTACTTCCTGATACTGTATTTGAAGCAGTTGTTCGAATTCCTTATGATATTCAACTGAAACAAGTTCTTGCTAATGGTAAAAAGGGTTCTTTGAATGTGGGGGCTATTATTATTTTACCCGAGGGGTTTGAATTAGCCCCCCCCAATCGTATTTCTCCTGAAATGAAAGAAAAAATAGGAAATTTGTCTTTTCAGAGCTATCGACCCACTCAAAAAAATATTCTTGTTATAGGTCCTATTCCTGGTCAGAAATATAGTGAAATCACCCTTCCTATTCTATCCCCCGACCCTGCAACTAAGAAAGATGTTCATTTCTTAAAATATCCCATATATGTAGGTGGGAACAGGGGGAGAGGCCAGATTTATCCTGATGGGAGCAAGAGTAACAATACAATTTATAATGCTACAGCAGCAGGAGTAGTAAGTAGAATTAGACAAAAAGAAAAGGGAGGATATGAAATAACCATCGTGGATCCATCGGATGAACGTCAAATAGTTGATCTTATCCCTCCAGGACCAGAACTCCTTGTTTCAGAGGGGGAATCCATCAAACTTGATCAACCATTAACAAGTAATCCAAATGTGGGCGGATTTGGTCAGGGAGATGCGGAAATAGTACTTCAAGATTCATTACGTGTCCAAGGCCTTTTGTTCTTCTTGGCGTCTGTTATTTTATCACAAATATTTTTAGTTCTTAAAAAGAAACAGTTTGAGAAGGTTCAATTGTCGGAAATGAATTTTTAGATTTGCGGATTTCTCAAGTTCGTAAAAAAAAAGAACCAAACAAATTTTTGATATGTATGATAAAAAAATTGATGAAAGAAACCTTTTGCTTGTTTCGCTACATATATTGAGAATGACGTGCATTTTTATTCAGATACCATTTGTATAGAAATGATTTCCAATATGATAGAGATAGATCTACAGAAATATTTTTATGAAATTCTATTTTTATTGTGCTATCTAATATAGTCAATTGAGTGATTTCTTATTTCTTCTCTTCTTTAGTCTATTTTGATAGAGACTAAAGAAGAGATGTTCTCTGAATCAATGAAGTTCAATATGTTCCTTTAAATAAAGAATAAGGAATGATAAAAAAAAGGGCATTTTTTCATTGAATCAGTTCATTCTTACTATCGAGATGACCCCAATCCGGAATACGAACCGTAAAAGAAAATACCTATTAAACCAATCACTGGAATACCGGTTATAGTACCTATTAGCCAAAGAGGAATCCTTCCAGTAGTGTCGGCCATTTTTTCCCCTCCCTCCAAA